CCAGCAGTAGATCCTTTAGATTCAACGTCAACTATGCTACAACCCCGGATTGTTGGTGAGGACCATTATGAAACTGCCCAAAGAGTTAAGCAAACTTTACAACGTTACAAAGAACTTCAGGACATTATAGCTATTCTGGGGTTGGACGAATTATCCGAAGAGGATCGCTTAACCGTAGCAAGAGCGCGAAAAATTGAGCGTTTCTTATCACAACCCTTTTTCGTAGCAGAAGTTTTTACTGGTTCTCCAGGAAAATATGTTGGTTTAGCAGAAACAATTAGAGGGTTTCGGTTGATCCTTTCCGGAGAATTAGACAGTCTTCCTGAACAGGCCTTTTATTTGGTAGGTAACATCGATGAAGCTACCGCGAAGGCTATGAACTTAGAAATGGAGAGCAATTCGAATAAATGACCTTAAATCTTTGTGTACTGACCCCTAATCGAACCGTTTGGAATTCAAAAGTGAACGAAATCATTTTATCTACTAATAGTGGTCAAATTGGCGTATTACCAAATCACGCCTCTGTTGCTACAGCCGTCGATATAGGTATTTTGAAAATACGTCTTGACGGCCAATGGTTAACGATGGCTTTGATGGGAGGTTTTGCTAGAATAGGTAATAATGAGATCACTGTTTTAGTAAATGATGCGGAGAAAGGTAGTGACATCGATTCACAAGAAGCCCGGCAAACTCTTGAAATAGCAGAAGCTAATTTAAGAAAAGCTGAAGGAAAGAGACAAAAAATTGAGGCAAATCTAGCTCTCCGACGAGCTAGGACACGAGTCGAGACGATCAATGAGATTTCGGAACTAGTTGGTGTGTCCGAATAATCAAAAGAGGTTTGGTCTATTTTTTTATTTGATTTGATTGTATTCACTCGACAGAATTAAATCAGGCGTAATTCTATTTTGATCCAACAAAAAAAAAGAAATAGAAAAGATACAAAATAAATATCAATAAAAGCAAATGGATATAAAAACTTATTAGAGACCGGAGTCGGTGGGATCTAATAAGTTCTACCTACTATTGGATTTGAACCAATGACTCCCGCCGTATGAAAGCAATACTCTAACCACTGAGTTAAGTAGGCCGTTTATCATCACAAAGAAAACCAAATGGGACCCATCCCATCGATGGATTATAAATAGAATATTACTTATAAGCAATAACGCGCAAACAGATCAAAGAACTATGATCTTGGATCGTGGAATATTCATCTTGACAAGAAATTATCTACATAATAAAATAGGTATTACAAGCACTAAGGGCTATAGCTCAGTTAGGTAGAGCACCTCGTTTACACGCGCGCCAATGTTTTTCAGGGGGGTCCATCATGCAATCAAAAGAATTTATCTTATTGAGAAATCGATGTCTTACTCCATAACTTTGAGGGAACAAGAGAACAATAGCCTGACAAGGGGTTCAGTCTTGTCCCTTTTAGGTGCCAAACAGGCCCCATCGTTGATTTGAGATATTGATAAGGTAAATGTCTATTCAATGCTAGGCATAATGAGTACAAGGACCTCAAAAAAAGATCTTTTCGCCCTATGAACTTTAAGGTGTATGAAGTTTCATATTTCATTTTTAAGCAGAGCGATAGAGACTTCATCTAACTTAGGTTAATACTTCATCTAACTTAGGTTAATCTAGGCCAGAGGCAGACCTACGTCAAGATACCCCCTTTGAAACACTTTGGTAGTGTTCCTGGATCAGAATTAAAATAATGACTCAGAGCACATGGAGCCATCTCCTATTTTTCTATCAAAAAAAAATATGGCGGACTAACTGATAGAAATATCAGTTAATGAAAGAGCCCAATGCACAAAAAATTGCATGTTGGGTCTTTGAAACAGTTCAGATCATTTTGATAATAAAAAGTTTGATATGTTTTACCGAGAAAGTCTACGGTTCGAGTCCGTATAGCCCTAGAGCCCTAAAAAAGGAAAATAAAAAAAAATTGTATAATTTTAATTTACCCATTCTAGTTTGTTGCTTGTAACCGACCAGTTTTTTCATCAAAAAAAGTATTCCTAAATTCTTTCTATAAGCCCGGTCACGAGTATCTTTTAAAGCCGAACATAAAAATGAAAGCAAAAACACATTTCAATTCATTTTAATGGGCTCAATGGATATTTATCCAATCGTGTGGCTAAACAAACTTATTTGCTTCATGAATCTTCGGAGTTGAATTCCATATTAATTTTCCTCCCTTTCTGTCCACAATCAGAAAGTTAGTGATACTCTCCCTCTAGTATAGGAATGACCTGCTTTCTTTGTGTACAAGCTAAAGTTTTAAAAACAACTATATTTGGTAAGTTTCATTGTAAACATTGTCAAAAACGTCAACTAGGCTTTTGTCTTTGTATACCTTCCCGAAACCTAGCAAACCACATCACAAAAAGGGGGGGGGGTAGTATTCTCTTTCTGTATTCACTTTCACTATTCAATCAATAGAAACTCCTCAGCCTGGATATTAAGAAAAGGAATATACCAACACCGA